CTGTATCGGGGATCGTCGAAATAAGCAAGAATACTATTTCTACGTAAAATCCCATTTATGGGTATTTCAATCGAGATACCAGAACGGGGCATTAGTTCTTTCTCCCGTTCTTGATCATATTGGAATGGGATGATGAATCTATTTCTTCGCCTTTTCGCCAATAAATCAGAATTCTCGTGGAGAATGGCAGGATATAGGAAATTCCAATGACCATTAGATATGATTCGATCAGGTCCTGAATAATCAAGAATCCCCTGCCCTTTTTTACTGGAAGGATCCGAACTAAACAATTTGTGTCTCACTCGATCATTAGTCACTGAGAGGTCAGAAATATATCTCCGTTCGACAGAAAGAGAATGAAGATTCATTTGATCTTGATCCTTGTGGAGCGAAAAAGTGACTATACTGGATCTGCACGGACCTCCTGATAATATCCATAAATGACTTGTTTTTGGTAAGAGATGAACATTACCATATCTATATTCAGGCGCATGGTACACATCGGTACTCCAGTGCATTTCTCCCTCTGAGTCAGAATAAATATGTTTTCGAACCCTCTCTTTAAAATTGAAAGTGGATGTTCCAGCGCGAATCTCAGCAATCACTTGTTCTGATTCTACATATTGATCGTTTTGAACTAAAAGAAAACTTTTTGGTGGAATATTCACATTATGTAGAATATCCTGACTCTCAATAGTTACATACAGGTCTCTATAACATAGAAAAGCAGGATGTCCATGACGTGTACGTGTGGGATGAACCAAATCCTCATTGAATTTTATTTTTCCATTAGAAGGAGCTCGTACATGTTCTGCAGTACCACCTGTAAATACTCCACCGGTATGAAAAGTTCTTAATGTTAGTTGAGTCCCGGGTTCCCCAATTGATTGACCTGCAATAATACCTACTGCTTCTCCCAATTCGACCAGGTCGCCATGAGTGGGACTCCGACCATAACATAATCTACAGATCCAAGATGTACTCCTGCAAATAAAGGGGGTTCGAATATATATTGATTGTGCTCGAAAGGTTATGAATCGATTGACAAGTCCAATACCAATATCTTGATTTCGAGTGGCAATGCATCGTAGACCCATATATATATCGTCTGCTAATACACGACCAATTAGTGTTTGGATCCAAATTTTTTCCGTCATCCCATTTCGAGGACTCACGGAAATACCTCGGATAGTGCCACAATCTGTTCTACGCACAACAATGTGTTGAACTACTTCAACAAGTCTACGCGTGAGGTATCCAGCATCTGATGTTCGTACAGCAGTATCCACAACTCCTTTTCGGGCTCCGTAGCAGGAAATTATATATTCCGTTAAAGAAAGTCCTTCGCGTAAATTGCTTTGAATGGGTAAATCAATCATTTGTCCTTGGGGGTCCGACATTAATCCTCTCATACCTACTAATTGGTGTACCTGAGATGCATTTCCTCTAGCTCCCGAAAAGGACATTATATGGACTGGATTAGAAGGATCAGTCATCCTAAAATTAGGATGCATTTCTTGTCTCAAATATTCACTTGTAGCATACCATATCTCAATGGATTGACGCAATTTTTCTACCGCGTGTACATTCCCATAATGATGGTGCTTTTCTAAAATCAAACTTTGTTGTTCAGCATCTTGGACTAGCCATCCCTTAGAAGGTATTGTTAAAAGATCATCAATTCCTAATGAAATGGATGTAGCAGTGGCTTGCTGGAAACCCAGAGTCTTTACTTGATCCAGGATGTGCGATGTATATGCCATTCCGAAGTGATCTATTAATCTACTAATAAGTCGTTTCATGGCAGTTGCATCTATCACTTTATTGTGAAAAACCAGATCGGCCCGTTCTGCCATAAGTACCTCCATATTCCGCTGAGTAGGATTCGACAATGGGTTTGAGTCAGTGATTTGAAGACTTCCTTTCCTCGATCTTGATTCACGTAGAAATTCAGGAATTATGATACCGGTTGAGCCGTAGAGAACCGAATTCCCACGGTATCACATAATTACTTAGCTTAGGTATCGTATGAGTAGGCCCGACAAAACCCTTGTATGGCTTCTTCTATTTCTCGATAAAAAGAAATATGACCAACAGTTGTTCGAATGTATATACAAAGGATTTCTTTTTTTACACTTCTTACTATTAGATAGTGCCCATAAATCTCATGATAGGTACCCAAAGATTCATATTGAACTTCGATGGGAACTTCTCTTGAGGCAATGACACGTTGATCGAGTCGCCACCGGAGCCACAAAGGACTATCTAAATTGATTCGTTTCTGCCGATAAGCTCCAAGTGCATCATAGGAACTACAAAAATAGGGTTCTTTCTCTTTCGTATACTTATTATCGTCAACCGTTTCATTTTGATAGTTTCTTCGATTACATGGATTATACCTATTTGAACAAATACCTCGACGATTCCCGATCGTTAATATATAGAGTCCAATAAGCATATCTTGAGTTGGTACGGAAATGGGATCTCCAATAGCTGGAGA